GTCTTTGTAGCTTACAAAAAGCATGACACTGAAGATGTCAAGACGGCCGTTGCACACACGCCCAAAGACAAAAGACTTAGTCCTAACCTTACTGTTAGTTTTTGCTAGGTATATACATGCAAGTATCCGCGCCCCAGTGTAGATGCCCTGGACACCCACTAAGGGTAGATAGGAGCGGGCATCAGGCTCACACCCACCGTAGCCCAAGACGCCTTGCAATTGCCACACCCCCACGGGTATTCAGCAGTAGTTAATATTAAGCAATGAGTGTAAACTTGACTTAGCCATAGCAAATCTAGGGTTGGTAAATCCTGTGCCAGCCACCGCGGTCATACAGGAGACCCAAATTAACTTTATAACGGCGTAAAGAGTGGTCACATGTTATCCAAGTAGCTAAGATTAAAAGGCAACTGAGCCGTCACAAGCCCAAGATGCTAGTAAGGCCTCCACGTCAAAGAAGATCTTAGAACAACGATTAATTGAACTCCACGAAAGCCAGGGCCCAAACTGGGATTAGATACCCCACTATGCCTGGCCCTAAATCTTGATGCTTTAACCCTACTCAAGCATCCGCCCGAGAACTACGAGCACTAACGCTTAAAACTCTAAGGACTTGGCGGTGCCCCAAACCCACCTAGAGGAGCCTGTTCTGTAATCGATGATCCACGTTATACCTGACCATTCCTTGCCAAAATTCAGCCTACATACCGCCGTCGCCAGCCCACCTCCCCTGAAAGCCCAACAGTGGACGCAACAGCCCTAACCACGCTAATAAGACAGGTCAAGGTATAGCCCATGGAATGGAAGCAATGGGCTACATTTTCTAGACTAGAACACAACGGCAAAGGGACTTGAAACTGTCCCTGGAAGGCGGATTTAGCAGTAAAGTGGGACAATCGAGCCCTCTTTAAGCCGGCCCTGGGGCACGTACACACCGCCCGTCACCCTCCTCGCAGGCGCCCCCCCCCCCCCCATAAATTAATAAGCCATTCAGCCAAAGATGAGGTAAGTCGTAACAAGGTAAGTGTACCGGAAGGTGTACTTAGAATACCAAGACGTAGCTTAAACAAAAGCATTCAGCTTACACCTGAAAAATATCTGCTAATACCAGATCGTCTTGATGCCAAACTCTAGCCCAATCAACATGACCTGGAATAACAAAGCTACTCCCCCACACCAAACCAAAGCATTCACTAGTCCTAGTATAGGCGATAGAAAAGACACCATTGGAGCGATAGAGATCACGTACCGTAAGGGAAAGATGAAATAATAATGAAAACTAAGCTAAAAACAGCAAAGATCAGCCCTTGTACCTTTTGCATCATGGTCTAGCAAGAAAAACCAAGCAAAACGAATTTAAGTTTGCCACCCCGAAACCCAAGCGAGCTACTTACGAGCAGCTGTTAGAGCGAACCCGTCTCTGTGGCAAAAGAGTGGGATGACTTGTTAGTAGAGGTGAAAAGCCAACCGAGCTGGGTGATAGCTGGTTGCCTGTGAAACGAATCTAAGTTCACTCTTAATTCTTCTCCAAGGAACCAACGAACCCTAATGAAGCGAATTAAGGGCTATTTAAAGGAGGTACAGCTCCTTTAAAAAAGAATACAATCTCTACGAGCGGATAAATAACAACATACGAACTTACTGTGGGCCCTTAAGCAGCCATCAACAAAGAGTGCGTTAAAGCTCCGTACCCAAAAATATAAAAACCCTATGACTCCCTCCCCATTAACAGGCCAACCTATATACAAATAGGAGAATTAATGCTAGAATGAGTAACCAGGGTCCTCCCTCTACGACGCAAGCTTACATCCATACATTATTAACAAACCACCAATATACAACAAATCAAACAAGCAGAGTATTAAGCATCTTGTTAACCCGACAGAGGAGCGTCCATTAAGAAAGATTAAAACCTGTAAAAGGAACTAGGCAAACCCGTCAAGGCCCGACTGTTTACCAAAAACATAGCCTTCAGCAAACCAACAAACAAGTATTGAAGGTGATGCCTGCCCGGTGACTCACGTTTAACGGCCGCGGTATCCTAACCGTGCAAAGGTAGCGCAATCAATTGTCCCATAAATCGAGACTTGTATGAATGGCTAAACGAGGTCTTAACTGTCTCTTACAGGCAATCGGTGAAATTGATCTCCCTGTACAAAAGCAGGGATAAACCCATAAGACGAGAAGACCCTGTGGAACTTCAAAACCAACGGCCACCTTATATCACATACACACCCACCGGGTTCACTGATACATAAGAGATTGGTACGTGTTTTTCGGTTGGGGCGACCTTGGAGTAAAACAAAGCCTCCAAAAATTGGACCACAACTCCAGACCAAGAGCAACCCCTCAACGTGCTAACAGCATCCAGACCCAATACAATTGATCAATGGACCAAGCTACCCCAGGGATAACAGCGCAATCTCCCCCGAGAGTCCATATCGACAGGGAGGTTTACGACCTCGATGTTGGATCAGGACATCCTAGTGGTGCAGCCGCTACTAAGGGTTCGTTTGTTCAACGATTAACAGTCCTACGTGATCTGAGTTCAGACCGGAGCAATCCAGGTCGGTTTCCATCTATGATGAACTCTTCCCAGTACGAAAGGACAGGAAAAGTGAGGCCAATACCACAAGCAAGCCTCCGCCTTAAGTGATGAAAACAACTAAATCACGAAAAGCTATCACCCCCCCCCCGTCCAAGAAAAGGACCAGCTAGCGTGGCAGAGACCGGAAAATGCAAAAGGCTTAAGTCCTTTGACTCAGAGGTTCAAATCCTCTCCCTAGCTCTAAACCTCTCCATGAACAACTACCCCCTCCTAATTAACCTCATCATAACCTTATCCTACGCTCTCCCAATTCTAATTGCAGTAGCCTTCCTAACATTAGTAGAACGCAAAATCCTAAGCTACATGCAAAGCCGAAAAGGCCCAAATATCGTCGGCCCCTATGGACTTCTACAACCCCTGGCAGATGGTATCAAACTATTTATTAAAGAACCCATCCGACCATCAACATCTTCTCCAATTCTATTTATCACAACACCCATACTGGCCCTTCTCCTAGCCATCTCAATCTGAATGCCACTCCCCCTACCATTCTCCTTAGCCGACCTAAACCTAGGAGTACTATTCCTACTAGCCATATCAAGCCTAGCAGTTTACTCCATCCTATGATCAGGATGAGCCTCAAATTCAAAATATGCCCTAATCGGAGCACTACGAGCAGTAGCCCAAACAATCTCCTATGAAGTAACCCTAGCAATCATCTTACTCTCCATTATCCTCCTTAGTGGAAACTACACCCTAAGCACCCTAGCAACCACCCAAGAACCCCTCTACCTCATTTTCCCATGTTGACCCCTAGCCATAATATGATACGTATCTACACTAGCCGAAACAAACCGCGCCCCATTCGATCTGACAGAAGGAGAATCTGAACTAGTCTCCGGTTTTAATGTAGAATACGCGGCAGGCCCATTCGCCCTATTCTTCCTAGCTGAATACGCCAACATTATACTAATAAACGCACTAACTACCATCCTGTTCTTCAACCCAAGCTTCCTTAACCCACAACAAGAACTATTTCCAGTAATCCTAGCAACAAAAGTACTCCTTCTATCAGCAGGATTCCTATGAATCCGTGCCTCGTACCCACGATTCCGATACGACCAACTAATGCACCTATTATGAAAAAACTTCCTACCACTTACACTAGCCCTATGTCTATGACACATCAGCATACCAATTTGCTATGCGGGCCTACCCCCATACCTAAGACTACTGGAAATGTGCCTGAATGCTTAAGGGTCACTATGATAAAGTGAACATAGAGGTATACCAGCCCTCTCATTTCCTCACACTTAGAAAAGTAGGAATCGAACCTACACTAGAGAAATCAAAACCCTCCATACTTCCTTTATATTACTTTCTAGTAGGGTCAGCTAAACAAGCTATCGGGCCCATACCCCGAAAATGATGGTTCAACCCCTTCCCCTGCTAATGAACCCCCAAGCAAAACTAGTCTTCATTACCAGTCTCTTACTAGGCTCCACCATCACAATTTCAAGCAACCATTGAATTATAGCCTGAACCGGACTAGAAATTAACACACTTGCCATCCTACCACTAATCTCAAAATCCCACCACCCTCGAGCCATCGAAGCCGCTACCAAATACTTCCTCACCCAAGCAGCTGCCTCAGCCCTGGTGCTATTCTCCAGCATAATCAACGCATGACACACTGGACAATGAGACATTACCCAACTAACCCACCCAGTATCCTGCTTAATCCTAACCTCCGCAATTGCAATAAAACTAGGCTTAGTACCCTTCCACTTCTGATTTCCAGAGGTACTGCAAGGATCTCCTCTCACCACAGGACTCATCCTATCCACAGCCATAAAACTCCCACCCTTAACACTGCTCTTTATAACCTCACCCTCCCTAAACCCCACCCTTCTGGTTACCCTGGCCATCCTCTCAGCAGCCCTAGGAGGATGAATGGGACTAAACCAAACACAAACCCGAAAAATCCTAGCCTTCTCATCCATCGCTCATCTAGGATGAATAGCCATTATCATTACATACAATCCCAAACTCACCCTACTAAACTTCTATTTATATGCGCTAATAACTGCAACCGTATTCATAACCCTAAACTCAATAAAAGTCCTAAAATTATCAACCCTAATAACCGCATGAACAAAAGCCCCATCACTAAGCGCAATCCTACTACTGACCCTATTATCCCTTGCAGGACTACCCCCCATAACAGGATTCCTACCAAAATGACTAATCATTCAAGAACTAACCAAACAAGACATAGCCCCAACAGCCACAATCATCTCCCTGCTGTCACTACTAGGGTTATTCTTCTATCTACGACTTGCATACTGCGCTACCATCACACTCCCCCCACACACCACCAACCACATGAAACAATGACACACTAACAAACCAACAAACCCCCTGATCGCCATCTTGGCCTCACTATCTATCACCCTTCTCCCAATCGCCCCAATAATTCTCACCATCATCTAAGAAACTTAGGATCACTTAAACCGAAGGCCTTCAAAGCCTTAAACAAGAGTTAAACCCTCTTAGTTTCTGCTAAAGTCCGCAGGACATTATCCTGCATCTCCCAAACGCAACTCGGACACTTTAATTAAGCTAGGACCTTACCCACCACTAGGCAGATGGGCTTCGATCCCATAACATTATAGTTAACAGCTATATGCCCAAACCAACAGGCTTCTGCCTACAGGCCCCGGCGCATTATTAATGCACATCAATGAGCTTGCAACTCACTATGAACTTCACTACAGAGCCGATAAGAAGAGGAATCAAACCTCTGTAAAAAGGACTACAGCCTAACGCTTATACACTCAGCCATCTTACCTGTGACATTCATTAACCGATGATTATTCTCAACCAACCACAAAGATATCGGAACCCTATACCTAATCTTCGGCGCCTGAGCCGGAATAGTAGGTACCGCCCTAAGCCTTCTCATTCGAGCAGAACTAGGCCAACCCGGAGCCTTACTAGGAGACGACCAAGTTTACAACGTTGTCGTCACAGCCCATGCTTTCGTAATAATTTTCTTCATAGTTATACCCATTATAATCGGAGGGTTCGGAAACTGACTAGTCCCCTTAATAATCGGAGCCCCAGATATAGCATTCCCACGAATAAATAACATAAGCTTCTGACTACTTCCCCCCTCATTCCTTCTACTACTAGCATCCTCAACGGTAGAAGCAGGAGTCGGAACAGGCTGAACAGTGTACCCACCACTAGCCGGAAACCTAGCCCACGCCGGAGCCTCAGTAGACCTAGCCATCTTCTCACTGCACTTGGCAGGTATCTCCTCTATCCTAGGGGCAATCAACTTCATCACAACAGCAATCAACATAAAACCACCCGCCCTATCACAATACCAAACCCCCCTATTCGTATGGTCCGTCTTAATTACCGCAGTCCTACTCCTCCTATCTCTCCCCGTTCTCGCTGCAGGAATCACAATACTTCTCACAGACCGCAACCTAAACACAACATTCTTCGACCCCGCAGGAGGAGGAGACCCAGTACTATACCAACACCTCTTCTGATTCTTTGGTCACCCAGAAGTCTACATCCTAATCCTACCAGGATTCGGCATCATCTCCCACGTCGTAACCTACTACGCAGGCAAAAAAGAACCATTCGGATACATAGGAATAGTATGAGCCATACTATCAATTGGATTCCTAGGATTCATCGTCTGAGCCCACCACATATTCACAGTAGGAATGGACGTAGACACTCGAGCATACTTCACATCTGCAACTATAATCATCGCCATCCCAACCGGTATCAAAGTATTTAGCTGACTAGCAACGCTCCACGGAGGAACAATCAAATGAGACCCACCAATACTATGAGCTCTAGGATTTATCTTCCTATTTACCATTGGAGGCCTAACCGGAATCGTCCTAGCAAACTCCTCGCTAGACATCGCCCTACACGACACCTACTACGTAGTAGCCCACTTCCACTACGTCCTATCAATAGGAGCAGTATTTGCCATCCTAGCAGGATTCACTCACTGATTCCCCCTGTTCACAGGATATACACTCCACTCAACGTGGGCCAAAGTACATTTCGGAGTAATATTCGTAGGGGTAAACCTAACCTTCTTCCCCCAACACTTCCTAGGCCTAGCTGGCATGCCACGACGATACTCAGACTACCCAGACGCCTACACAATATGAAATACCATCTCATCAGTAGGCTCACTCATCTCCCTAACAGCTGTAATCATACTAGTATTTATCATCTGAGAAGCCTTCGCATCCAAACGTAAAGTGCTACAACCAGAACTAACAAGCACCAACATTGAATGAATCTACGGATGCCCACCACCATTCCATACATTCGAAGAACCAGCCTTCGTCCAAGTCCAAGAAAGGAAGGAATCGAACCCCCATATGTTGGTTTCAAGCCAACCGCATAAACCATTTATGCTTCTTTCTCATAAAGAGATACTAGTAAAACAATTACATAGTCTTGTCAAGACTAAATTACAGGTGGAACCCCAGTGTATCTCCACATCTAACCATGGCAAACCACTCACAACTTAACTTCCAAGATGCCTCATCCCCTATCATAGAAGAACTCATAGGATTTCACGACCACGCACTAATAGTCGCCCTAGCAATTTGCAGCCTAGTCTTATATCTATTAACCCTCATACTTACAGAAAAACTAACCTCCAACACAGTCAACGCTCAAGCAATCGAACTCGTCTGAACAATCCTTCCAGCCATAGTCCTAATCATACTAGCCCTACCATCCCTACGAATCCTCTACATAATAGACGAAATCAACGAACCAGATCTAACCCTAAAAGCCATCGGCCACCAATGATATTGATCCTACGAATACACCGACTTCAAAGACCTAACATTCGACTCCTACATAATTCCAACAACAGACCTACCCCTAGGCCACTTCCGCCTACTGGAAGTCGACCATCGAGTCGTAATCCCCACAAGCTCCACCGTCCGAGTGATCGTTACCGCTGACGACGTACTCCACTCATGAGCCGTACCAAGCCTAGGCGTAAAAACCGACGCAATCCCGGGACGCCTAAACCAAACCTCCCTATTCGCATCCCGACCAGGGGTATTCTACGGACAATGCTCAGAAATCTGCGGAGCCAACCACAGTTTCATACCAATCGTAGTAGAGTCCACCCCACTCGCCAACTTCGAGAACTGATCATCCTCAATCCCATCCTAAACACCCCCGACCATTAAGAAGCTATGAACCAGCGTTAGCCTTTTAAGCTAAAGAAAGAGGGCTACATCCCTCCTTAATGATATGCCTCAACTAAACCCAAACCCCTGACTTTTTATCATGATCATTTCATGACTAACCTTCTCCATAATCATCCAGCCCAAAGTCCTAACATTCGTATCAACTAACCCCCCATCCAGCAAACCCCATACTACACCAAGTACCACTCCCTGAACCTGACCATGAACCTAAGCTTCTTCGACCAATTCTCCAGCCCATCCCTCCTAGGAATTCCACTAATCCTCATCTCAATAACATTTCCGGCCCTACTCCTGCCCTCCATAGACAACCGATGAATTACCAACCGACTCTCAACCCTCCAACTATGATTCATCAACCTAATTACAAAACAACTAATAACCCCACTAAACAAAAAAGGGCATAAATGAGCCCTGATCCTGACATCCCTAATGATCTTCCTCCTCCTCATTAACCTGCTCGGACTGCTACCCTACACATTCACCCCAACCACACAACTATCAATAAACCTCGCATTAGCCTTCCCCCTATGACTTGCTACACTCCTTACAGGATTACGAAACCAACCTTCTGCTTCACTAGGACACCTATTACCAGAAGGAACCCCAACACCACTAATCCCAGCCCTCATCCTAATTGAAACAACAAGCCTACTAATTCGACCACTAGCCCTAGGGGTACGACTAACAGCAAACCTGACAGCAGGACACTTACTAATTCAACTCATCTCAACAGCCACGATAACCCTGGCTACAACAATACCAGCAGTTTCCCTACTAACCCTGCTGGTACTATTCCTACTAACAATCCTAGAAGTAGCAGTAGCAATAATCCAAGCTTACGTCTTTGTACTTCTACTAAGCCTCTACCTTCAAGAAAACATTTAAACCCAATGGCCCACCAAGCACATTCCTACCACATAGTTGACCCCAGCCCATGACCTATTATAGGAGCAGCCGCCGCTCTACTAACCACTTCAGGACTAACAATATGATTCCATTACAACTCACCCCAGCTCCTAATCATAGGCCTACTCTCCACCATACTAGTTATATTCCAATGATGACGAGACATCGTACGAGAAAGCACATTCCAAGGCCATCACACCCCCACCGTCCAAAAAGGCCTACGATATGGAATAGCCCTCTTCATTACATCAGAAGCCTTCTTCTTCCTAGGGTTCTTCTGAGCCTTCTTCCACTCAAGCTTAGCCCCCACCCCAGAACTAGGAGGACAATGACCACCCGTAGGAATCAAACCATTAAACCCCATAGACGTACCACTCCTAAACACCGCTATCCTCCTAGCCTCAGGGGTTACCGTAACATGAGCCCACCACAGCATCACAGAGGCCAATCGAAAACAAGCAATCCACGCCCTAACCTTAACAGTACTTTTAGGATTCTACTTCACCGCCCTCCAAGCCATAGAATACTACGAAGCCCCCTTCTCCATCGCTGACGGAGTCTACGGCTCAACCTTCTTTGTAGCTACCGGATTCCACGGCCTTCACGTAATCATCGGATCCACATTCCTCCTCGTATGCCTAGCACGCCTAATCAAATACCACTTCACACCAAACCACCACTTCGGCTTCGAAGCAGCAGCATGATACTGACACTTCGTAGACGTCGTTTGATTATTCCTATACATCTCTATCTACTGATGAGGATCTTACTCTTCTAGTATATTAATTACAATCGACTTCCAATCCTTAAAATCTGGTTTAAATCCAGAGAAGAGTAATAAACATAATCATATTCATATTCACCCTATCCACAGCCCTAAGCATTATCCTGACCACCCTAAACTTCTGACTAGCTCAAATCAACCCAGACTCAGAGAAGCTATCCCCATACGAATGTGGATTCGACCCCCTAGGATCTGCCCGACTACCATTCTCAATTCGCTTCTTCCTAGTAGCCATCCTATTCCTACTATTCGACCTAGAAATCGCCCTACTACTGCCCCTACCATGAGCAACCCAACTTCAATCTCCCACCACCACTCTAATATGAGCATCCACACTAATCCTCCTACTAACACTAGGACTCGTATACGAATGAACCCAAGGAGGACTAGAATGAGCAGAATAACAGAAAGTTAGTCTAATCAAGACAGTTGATTTCGGCTCAACAGATTATAGCTCAAACCTATAACTTTCTTCATGTCCTACCTCCACCTAAGTTTCTACTCAGCCTTCACCTTAAGCAGCCTAGGCATAGCCTTCCACCGCACCCACCTAATCTCCGCCCTCCTATGTCTAGAATGCATAATACTGTCCATATACATAGCCCTAGCCATATGACCAATCCAAATGCAATCAACATCCTCCACCCTCCTTCCAATCCTTATACTAACATTCTCCGCCTGTGAAGCAGGCACAGGACTGGCCTTACTAGTAGCCTCCACCCGAACCCACGGCTCCGACCACCTACACAACTTCAACCTACTACAATGCTAAAAATCATCATCCCAACTACAATACTACTCCCCCTCACACTCCTATCCTCCTCTAAACACTTATGAACTAATATCACCCTACACAGCTTCCTAATCGCCAGCATTAGCCTCCAATGGCTAACCCCCACATATTACCCAAACAAAGGCCTAACCCCCTGAACCTCTATTGACCAAATCTCCTCCCCACTACTAGTTCTATCGTGCTGACTACTACCACTCATGTTCATGGCAAGCCAAAACCACCTGGAACAAGAGCCTACCATTCGCAAACGAATCTTCGCCTCAACAATCATCCTAGCTCAAACATCAATCCTACTAGCCTTCTCAGCCTCAGAATTAATACTATTCTACATTGCATTTGAAGCAACCCTAATCCCCACCCTAATCCTCATTACACGATGAGGCAGCCAACCAGAACGCCTAAATGCCGGCATCTACCTACTATTCTATACCCTTGCCAGCTCACTCCCCCTACTAATTGCAATCCTTCACCTACAAAACCAAATCGGTACACTATACCTCCCAATACTCAAACTTTCACACCCTACACTGAACAACTCATGATCGGGTCTAATCGCAAGCCTAGCTCTCCTACTGGCCTTCATAGTAAAAGCCCCCCTATACGGCCTACACCTCTGACTACCAAAAGCCCACGTAGAAGCCCCAATCGCCGGATCCATATTACTAGCCGCCCTACTACTAAAACTAGGAGGATACGGTATTATACGAATCACCATCCTAGTGAACCCCCCATCAAACAACCTACATTACCCCTTCATCACCCTAGCATTATGAGGGGCACTAATAACCAGCGCCATCTGCTTACGACAAATCGACCTAAAATCACTCATCGCCTACTCATCAGTAAGCCACATAGGACTTGTCGTAGCCGCAACAATAATCCAAACCCAATGAGCATTCTCAGGAGCAATAATCCTAATAATCTCACATGGACTAACCTCCTCAATACTATTCTGCCTAGCCAACACCAACTATGAACGAACCCATAGCCGAATCCTACTACTCACACGCGGACTACAACCCCTACTACCCCTCATAGCCACCTGATGACTTCTAGCCAACCTAACCAACATAGCTCTGCCTCCAACAACAAACCTAATAGCAGAACTAACCATTGTAGTCGCACTCTTCAACTGATCCTCCCTCACAATCATCCTCACAGGAGCCGCAATCCTACTCACCGCCTCATATACCCTCTACATACTCATAATAACCCAACGAGGAACACTCCCATCTCACATCACATCCATTCAAAACTCCTCTACACGAGAACACCTACTCATAGCCCTACACATAATCCCCATGATACTACTCATTCTAAAACCCGAACTCATCTCCGGAGTACCCATATGCAAGTATAGTTTCAACCAAAACGTTAGACTGTGACTCTAAAAACAGAAGTTAGACCCTTCTTACCTGCCGAGGGGAGGTAAAACCAACAAGAACTGCTAACTCTCGTATCTGAGTATAAAACCTCAGTCCCCTTACTCTCAAAGGATAGAAGTAATCCAATGGTCTTAGGAACCATCCACCTTGGTGCAAATCCAAGTGAGAGTAATGGACCTACCACTAGTCCTGAACACACTAATACTCCTAACCCTCGCCACCCTATCCACTCCCATCATCTTCCCCATACTATCAGACAACCTCAAAAACTCCCCCACCACTATCACAAATACAGTCAAAACGTCCTTCCTAATCAGCTTAATCCCAATAGCAATCTTCATCCACTCAGGAACAGAAAGTCTAGTCTCTCTATGAGAATGAAAATACATTATAAACTTCAAAATCCCTATTAGTATAAAAATAGACTTCTATTCCCTTACCTTCTTCCCAATCGCCCTATTCGTATCATGATCCATCCTACAATTCGCAACATGATACATAGCCTCAGACCCATACATCACAAAATTCTTCACCTACCTCCTACTCTTTCTAATCGCAATACTCATCCTAATTATCGCCAACAACCTATTCGTCCTATTCATCGGGTGAGAAGGAGTCGGAATCATGTCCTTCCTACTAATCAGCTGATGACATGGCCGAGCAGAAGCCAATACCGCCGCCCTCCAAGCCGTGCTCTACAACCGAGTAGGAGACATCGGACTTATCCTATGCATGGCATGACTAGCCTCAACCATAAACACCTGAGAAATCCAACAACTACCCTCTCCATCACAAACCCCTACCCTCCCCCTACTAGGACTAATCCTAGCCGCAACAGGTAAATCAGCCCAATTTGGCCTTCACCCGTGACTGCCAGCAGCCATAGAAGGACCCACCCCAGTATCCGCCCTACTACACTCCAGCACAATAGTAGTCGCCGGAATCTTCTTACTAATCCGAACCCACCCTCTATTCAACCATAACCAAACTGCTTTGACACTATGCCTATGTCTTGGAGCCCTATCAACCATGTTCGCAGCCACATGTGCCCTCACCCAGAATGACATTAAAAAAATCATCGCTTTCTCAACTTCAAGTCAACTAGGCCTAATAATAGTCACCATCGGACTAAACCTACCCGAACTAGCCTTCCTTCACATCTCAACCCACGCCTTCTTCAAAGCAATACTATTCCTATGCTCCGGCTCCATTATCCACAGCCTAAACGGCGAGCAAGACATCCGAAAAATAGGAGGCTTACAAAAAATACTCCCCACAACCACCTCCTGCCTAACCATCGGCAACCTCGCCCTAATAGGAACACCATTCCTAGCAGGATTTTATTCAAAAGACCAGATCATCGAGAGCTTAAGCACATCCTACCTAAACACTTGAGCCCTAGTACTCACCCTACTAGCAACATCCTTTACTGCAGTGTACACAATCCGCATAACCGTACTAGTACAGACAGGCTTCGTTCGAATCACTCCCCTCGCCCCAATCAATGAAAACAACCCCGCAGTAACTTCCCCCCTAACCCGACTAGCCCTAGGAAGTATCACAGCAGGATTCCTCATCACCTCATTCATCACCCCCGCAAAAACCCCACCCATAACAATACCACTGTCCATCAAAATCACAGCCCTAATGGTCACAGCCCTAGGAATTGCCCTGGCCCTAGAAATCTCAAAAATAACTCAAACCCTAATCCTAACAAAACAAACTACCTTCTCAAACTTCTCCACATCCCTAGGATTTTTCAACCCCCTAATCCACCGCTTCAGCATAACAAACTCCCTAAAAGGGGGCCAAAACATCGCCTCACACCTAATCGACCTATCCTGATTTAAAATGTTCGGCCCAGAGGGACTGGCCAACCTACAAGTCATAGCAGCCAAAACCGCTACCACCCTACACTCAGGACAAATAAAAGCCTACCTAGGGACATTCGCCCTATCCATCCTAATCACTCTCACATCCATACACAGAACCAACTAATGGCCCCAAACCTACGAAAAAACCACGAACTACTAAAAATCATCAATGACGCCCTAATTGACCTCCCCACACCATCAAACATCTCAACATGATGAAACTTTGGGTCACTCCTGGGCATTTGCCTAATTACCCAAATTGTAACAGGCCTGCTACTAGCAATACACTACACAGCAGACACCTCCCTAGCCTTCGCCTCAGTAGCCCACATATGCCGGGACGTACAATTTGGCTGACTAATCCGCAACCTCCACGCAAACGGCGCTTCCTTCTTCTTTATCTGCATCTACCTTCACATTGGCCGAGGAATTTATTACGGCTCATACCTAAACAAAGAAACCTGAAACATTGGAGTCATTCTCCTCCTAACCCTCATAGCAACCGCCTTCGTAGGATATGTACTACCCTGAGGACAAATATCCTTCTGAGGAGCCACAGTAATCACAAATCTACTCTCAGCCATCCCCTACATCGGCCAAACATTAGTAGAATGAGCCTGAGGAGGATTCTCAGTAGACAACCCCACACTAACACGATTCTTCGCCCTTCACTTCCTACTCCCATTCGTCATCGCAGGACTCACACTAGTTCACCTCACCTTTCTACACGAAACAGGCTCAAACAACCCACTAGGAATTCCATCAGACTGCGACAAAATCCCCTTCCACCCATACTATACCACAAAAGACATCCTAGGCTTCGCACTAATGTTCTCCCTACTAGCCTCACTAGCCCTATTCTCCCCCAACCTACTAGGAGACCCAGAAAACTTCACACCCGCCAACCCCCTAGTAACACCCCCCCACATCAAACCTGAATGATACTTCCTATTCGCCTACGCCATTCTACGATCCATCCCCAACAAACTAGGAGGAGTCCTAGCCCTGCTCGCTTCAATCTTAGTACTATTCCTCCTCCCTCTACTCCACACATCCAAACTACGATCAATAACCTTCCGACCGCTCTCCCAAATTCTATTCTGAACCCTAGTCGCCAACGTCCTAATTCTCACATGAGTAGGCAGCCAACCAGTAGAACACCCATTTATCATCATCGGCCAACTTGCCTCACTCTCATACTTCACAATCATCCTAATTTTATTCCCCCTCACAGCCATCTTAGAGAATAAAATACTGAAACTATAACATACTCTAATAGTTTATGAAAACATTGGTCTTGTAAACCAAAGATTGAAGACTACACCCCTTCTTAGAGTTCATTTATTTCAGAAAGAAAGGACTTAAACCCTCATCACCAACTCCCAAAGCTGGCATTCTTAAATTAAACTACTTTCTGACAACCCTAAACAGCCCGAATAGCCCCCCGAGACAATCCCCGCACAAGCTCCAACACCACAAACAAAGTCAACAACAGCCCTCACCCCCCAATTAAAAGTAACCCAACCCCATGCGAGTAAAAAACAGCCACCCCACTAAAATCCAATCGAACCGACAACAACTCCCCATTACCTACCACCCCCTCACCCATCACCCCTAACACACCCCCAACAACAAGCCCAACCATAACAACCAAACCCATCCCAAGACCGTACCCAACAACCCCCCAATCCACTCACGACTCAGGATAAGGATCCGCCGCCAATGAGACTGAATAAACAAACACCACCAACATTCCTCCCAAATAAACCATCACCAGCACCAAGGACACAAACGAAACCCCTAAACTTACCAACCAACCACATCCAGCAACAGCCGCCACAACTAACCCCATCACCCCATAATAAGGAGACGGATTAGACGCTACCCCCAACCCCCCTAAAACAAAACACAGCCCTAAAAATAAAACGAATTCTATCATATATTCCTACTCAGCCTTTCTCTAAGATCTGCGGCCTGAAAAGCCGCCGTTATAAGTATTTAACTACAGGAACCCCTCGTTATAAAAAGGACCCCCCCCTTCCCCCCCCACATTTTCCTTCTGACTTTTAGGGTATGTAYAAARTGCATCGCATTCTTTGCCCCATCAGACAGTCACTGAAATGTAGGACAGCCAACGTCATACGCTATGGCACTCCACCAAAAGCCCAAACATTATCTCCAAATAGATGATGTTCCAACATTTACCCTCCTAGGCACATTCTTGCTTCAGGTACCATACAGCCCAAGTGATCCTACCCAAGGCCACAGGCCGCAGGCGTCACCCAAAAACTAGGAACCTATCTAATGCGCTTAACTCCAACCAAGGAAACGCCTAATGTCACAGTACTCCTTTGCATTCCCAAAGTCTACTGAATTCGCCCACCTCCTAGGGAAAATGCTCGTCCAACAGCTTTCAAGTACTCCCAAGCCAGAGAACCTGGTTATCTATTAATCGTGTTTCTCACGAGAACCGAGCTACTCAACGTCGTCCGTGTTATAGGTTATTGTTTTCAGGCGCATACTTTCCCCCTAACCGCCGAACTTTACTCGCTCTTTCGGGCCACTGGTTGTAATTTCAGGGCCATAACTTGCTTAAAGCCTTCTCCCTTGCTCTTCACAGATACAAGTGGTCGGTTGGATCCCTCCTCCCTAATTTCATTATGTCGGCATACCGACCTTCTACACTTTTTTTCTTTTTTAGCGTATCTTCATTAAGCCCTTCAAGTGCGTAGCAGGTGATATCTTCCTCTTGACATGTCCATCACATGACCGCCGAACATATGAATCCCCTAACACCCAGAATGTCATGGTTTGACGGATAACCTGTCGCAAATTGACACTGATGCACTTTGACCCCATTCATGGAGGGCGCGCTATTTACCTCTCAAGTAGCAAATAAGTTAATGCTCTCCGGACATGCTTATTATTTTACCCCTTTCTAGGAACTTGTATTTAAACCCCTATTTTACGCATCCATTTCTTTTTATATTGACATTTTCAATCACTTTCATTAAACAATTAATCACATTATTCCTACATTGTCCAAATCACTTAACATACATCAATATTCAATTAACATTCCTCTATATTTCCATTATAACACAAACCACACAAACCATCATCATCACTTCACCATCAACCAACGGACGACAATAAAACCTCACCCCCATCGCCCCTACAACACTCCACCTTGCCTCCACAAAAATCAAACAAAAACAAACATCACAACCACAATCGATCAATGCATCACACAAACCTCAC